AATGAATTAAAAAAGAGAGTTAATGAATTAAAAAAGAGAGTGTTCTTATTCGAACCGCCTTGTGATCTTCAACCAATTATGTGCTTCAATATAATTACCTGGAGTAAGCGCTATAGCTTGTTTCCAATATTCAGCAGCTTGATCGGACCAAGCCTCCGCAATTTCAGAATCTCCCTGTCGAATGGCCTGTTCTCCCCGGCCGGAATAGGTGGGTCAATTCCTTCCCTTAGAACCGTACTTGAGAGTTTCCTACCTCATACGGCTCAGCAATCAATTCTTTTGGTGTCTCATCTTAATCTACCATATCTAACTGAATAAGATTTCTCGTAAATCTATCCCATTTTTTTTTCTCGGGTTAACCAGAAGAGGTTAATTACATGAGTTTCAAACTCTAATTTTGATCAATAATCAGTTTTATCTTTTCTCCCACCTTCAGAAGAACATAGGTATCTACCCCTATCGTTAGAATTTTCTGAAAGATAACTATCTCGGTTTCATATAGAAATTCATATAGAATCTTTGAAAAGGACTTTCCTCCAGAAGAAAGAAAGGACTTACTATCTTTGGGATCTGATGCTACACCGCTGCTCAATACCTTAGTAGATCGACTCTATTACATAAGTTGATTCCTAACTTTTATCTCATATCATGACATAAGTAAGCAGTTCTTATTGTATCGGCTCCCAAACCTCGCTAATTGATCTTTACGGTGCTTCCTCCATCAATTAGATCCTTTATCCATAGAATCTAGTATATAGGCCATACCTATTTCTTCATATTTCGGCTCGTATGAAGTCTCTTTCTTTGCTACAGCTGATAAAAATCGTTGCTTTGGACGATGCATATGTAGAAAGCCTATTTTGTTTCTAGTATTTACTAGAAGATTTGATCTTTCTTTCCTTCTTTCTATAGTGGAGATAGTCGCACGTAATGACAGATCACAGCCATATTATTAAAAGCTTGTGGTAAGAATGGGTTTCGTTCGAGTGCCCGGAAATAATATTCCAAAGCCTTCGTATGTTCTCCGTTGCTTGTGTGGATAAGGCCTATGTTATAGAGTATATAACTTCGATCATAGGGATCAATTTCTGGTCGCGTAGCTTCATAATAATTTTGTAAAGCTTCCGCATAATTTCCTTCGGATTGAGCCGACATCCGTTACGGTCGTTCATTCTATTCAAAGAATCTCCGTTCCAGAACCGTACGTGAGATTTTCATCTCATACGGCTCCTCCCTTCTGTGCATAGTAATAAGGGAAATAATCCATGGAATCAAAAAAGATTGAAATCTTTTTATTATGAACTGACAGGGGCTGGTGTTTTTACAAGAAATCTCTAGCCATCCTTCCTGCAAGAGGTCTGTCTTTTCTTAACACCAAGCGTATTGGTGCTAGATAGAAATGGTAACTCCAACAATTTCTTTGTCCTCAACGCCCTCTATTTCCAGGAATTAGTCACTTCAACGATCTTCGATGGTTATACGGGTATCCAAAGTACGAACGAGATGGATGTTTGTTGTCCCAACCATTCTTGTTAGCCCCGATCCCGATAAGGAAAAGGAGTAATTTATAACAAAGTTTTCGTGTTGTTGATTCCTAGGTGTAGTGTTTCTTCCCCTATGCGGCCTATTGGTACTAGTGAAGTAGTATTGACCTGCAATACAGAACCTATAGGTTAACCTTTCGCTCAATACTAGAATCGACAATTGAAGCATCTGAGGCTGCATCAATCGGGGATACACGACAGAAGGAATTGTTCTATCTCCAAACTAACTTCACCTTCATCAAGCGTAGGTTTATTTCAAGAATCTTTTTTTTTGTATCCCGAATCATGTCTCTTTCTCATAAGACTGAGGGCGGTAAATAAATAAAAAAAAAAGAATCAAATCGCACCATCTCTGTAATAGGTAAATGCCTCCTTTTCTCCTGAAGTTGTCGGAATTATTCGTAATAAGATATTGGCTACAATTGAAGAGGTCTTATCAATAAAATTTCCATTTATCCGAGATCTAGGCATAGTTAACAGTCCATTCGATAATTCTTCTCATTCCCCCTCGAGGGAAAATGATCCCACAAACAAAGGAATTGTACAGTACGAAATCACATAAAAACAAACAGACTCATTCTAAAAAAAAAGGATGTGGACCTTCCACTCAAATTGTCCCTTTTGGACAGGGATAGATAGGAAATATTTGAATCCGATTGGATTTCATTCAAATTGAGTAGTATACCAATTATTACTATTTTATCTAAGTTGAGGAATCAAGGAATTTTTCCTACGGATTCTGAGAACTCGAGAAGTTTTTTTTTATCCCTCGAGCCTACGGAAGATCTTTCTTTGACGAAAAGTTTTCTATTTCGAATTTCATTGATCGGTCGTACCTGTATTGCAATAATATGAATGACTCGCTATTCACTCGGTTTCTGGGTCATAATCATAAGATTATGTAGGAGAGATGGCCGAGTGGTTCAAGGCGTAGCATTGGAACTGCTATGTAGACTTTTGTTTACCGAGGGTTCGAATCCCTCTCTTTCCGTACCTTCACCTAATTCACCAACGTTACCAACCGCAATGTATCAAATAACAATTGATACCATTATTCCAACAGTAAGACCCTTATTTGATAGAGATTCTTCCTAATTACTGTGGTATGGAAAATACCGGAAAGAGTGGAAAAGAATGAAAATCTCACTGCTGATCCATTTGTGATACGTGAGTGGGAGAAAAATCCGGATCAAACCCCTTATTTACTTGACTTTGGCGAAAAAGGGGGGGCAAAATTGTCCGAAGCTTTGTTATTTTAGTTAGGTTCAAGTCTGACGAGAATAATATTCTACGACTAGCAACTCATTGATTTTCAAACCGATCCATTTACTATCTATTATTTGATTTACTAATCCTTTATATTGGGATGAGTGAAAAGTCAAATGTTTTGCCAATTCCTCGTGGGGGGATGAATCAATATAATTTTGAATCAAAGCTCTGGATCTTTGTTCATCTCTCGTAGTAATAATATCTCGGGGTTTGCAGCGATAACTTGGGATATCTACTATACGACCATTAACTAAAATATGTCTATGGTTAACTAATTGCCTGGCTCCAGGAATGGTCGAAGCCATACCCAATCGAAAAAGGATGTTATCCAAACGCATCTCAAGTAGTTGTAGTAAAACCTGCCCTGTTGACCCTTTGGCTTTTCCAGCTATACGAACATATCTAAGCAATTGTCGCTCTGTCAGACCATAATGAAAACGCAATTTTTGTTTTTCTTCTAGACGAATACGATATTGAGATCTTTTCCCGGAACGCGATTGGTTTCTAAGATCACTTCCCGGTCTAGGTCTTTTACTAGTTAGTCCCGGTAAAGCTCCCAGACGGCGTATTTTTTTGAAACGAGGCCCTCGGTAACGAGACATAAAGACTCCCCCCCTTTTTTTTTATTTATTTTATTGAAATTTCATTTTACAGAATAAACCTAAGTCAGACTGAACTAAACGATAAACGAAGATAAATCTACTGAAGTACTACAAAGAAGAATGATGAATTGTATCAATATCCGGATTATTTTGTATATATAGGAAGTTAAGGATCCTTTTCTTGATTTGTTCTGTAGAGATTTCACTGCTCCAATCAGTTTTTTATTCATAGTTGTAAGTTCCCACGACATAATAGATCGGTGACCCGACATTTGTAAAAGAAAAAAGGGAGGAGTCTTTTCAATATTCCTTGATCTCAAGGAGACATTATCAATCATGGAAAAAATCGGACAAATAGAGAAAAGCCGGCTATCGGAATCGAACCGATGACCATCGCATTACAAATGCGATGCTCTAACCTCTGAGCTAAGCGGGCTCACATAACAGAAAGAGTGCATAGGAATTCGGTAAACTACCGGAATCTTAACTATTAATAATTAATATTAATAGAATGAAGAATCGAATTCTATTCCATTAAAAATGATTAATTAATATCATAAGAATATTCTTATATATTATAATATAACTATAACTATATAGAATTTTTATTGAAAATTCGAGTGATTTATATTATCATTCTATTAATTCTTATTATATTTTATATTATTATTAGATTAGAAATTTTATTATTAGAAATTTCTATTTATTTGATTTCGAATTTTTTTTCTTTAAATGCAAAATATTCCATTTGAAATAATTATATATAACTATATCCATATTAGTTATAGCAGATTCTATTAATTCGAAATTCTATTAGATTAGAGCGGATCGGTCCTAAGGAAAGGATAAGATAAGAATGCAATTCAGATCATAATGAGACATTCCTCTGGTTTCATTCGGAAAGGGAGGAGATAGGACGAAAAAAAAAAAGAAGAATGAATATCGACCGTTCCAGTATTCCCAATCGCGCGGGAAAAATGAGAGGGAGAGAGACATGTATATGTGGGATATATCCATCCATATTGAATTGCAGATACATCAATGATAGAATCATTTCCGATTGGACCAAATACTGGCCCACCGATAGAGATGAAAGAAGATGGGTAAGAAATAGGAGCAGACACTTTTTCGATATAGGAATCAGTATCTAATGAATTCAAGGGTTCCAACATAAGAGGGGGGGATCACAATGAGATCTCGGCCTCATAAGGGGGATATGGCGAAATTGGTAGACGCTACGGACTTGATTGGATTGAGCCTTGGTATGGAAACCTACTAAGTGGTAACTTCCAAATTCAGAGAAACCCTGGAATTAAAAATGGGCAATCCTGAGCCAAATCCTGTGTTCAGAAAACAAGGGTTCAGAAAGCGAGAATCAAAAAAGGATAGGTGCAGAGACTCAATGGAAGCTGTTCTAACAAATGGAGTTGACTGCATTGGTAGAGGAATCGAATCCTTCTATCGAAACTACAGAAAAGATGACCCTGTATACGTACGTATACATACTGAAATATCAAATAATTAATCACGACTCGAATCCTTATTTTTTTCTATGAAAAATGTAAGAATTATTGTGAATCGATTC